CGTACGGGCATCGTTTTTTGTGCATTGCATACGGCTCTACAATCAAATTGACTCTTACTTTCCATTCAAGAAAGATAAAAATAGAATCTATCAGCCCCAGATGGTTAAATAAATGATCAAATTGCCACCCTTCTTTTCGGAGTAGTTAAAAAATACTACGATGGCTCCGTTGCTTTCTATTTTCAAATGGATTCTTTTTTTTTCTTTGATTGAGCAATCCCAAAGTTTCTTTTTGATCCAACCACAGTAAAAATCTTGTTTTTTTTTCGCACTCTTTTTTATAACATAAATATTGTTAAGAGCCCTTCGGTGTGAAAACAAAAAAGTTTGTGACGCTAAACTGGACTCCCGATAGATAAAACAAAATCGGAAATACCTTTTATCTCATACTACTCTCTCGATACATAATCCAATCTTTTGAAAAAAAAAATACAAAAATTTTTCATATCGAATTCGAAGTGCCATGCTATTATTACTTAATGTTCATATGGCGAAGGCATAGTTTTCTTTTTTCTCTCAAATTTAAAAACCTCATTGGCGCCAAGCGTGAGGGAATGCTAGACGTTTGGTAATTTCTCCTCCAACCAATATAAAAGATCCCATTGACGCGGCTAATCCCATGCATATTGTATGGACCTCTGGTCGAACAAATTGCATAGTATCATAAATAGCTACTCCAGGTATTACCCATCCACCAGGAGAGTTTATAAACAAATAAAGAGCTTTGGTATCATCCTCGATACTGAGATATACCATAAGACCAATAAGTTGATTCGAGATCTCGCTATCAACCGCTTGGCCTAAAAAAAGTAATCTTTCTCGATAAAGTCGGTTGATTAGGGTTAAATTGTATCCCTTAGGAACCGTACATGCACCTTTTGATGCATACGGTTCAAAAAAAGAATCAATGTATAGATTCCAGTGCTCTTTCTTTTTTTTCCTATTCCTTTTTCTAGCAAGCAGGTTTTTTACAACTTGGAACGAAAGGGCTTTTTTTTCTTCGATTTTTCAATAAACAAAAATCTGGACTTCTTTTATTTCTTCCTTATAATAGAAAAAAGTCAATAAACTTATTGAATTAACTTTTCATTGATGTATTGTTTCATCGAGATTCAATCCAAATCACGATGGGGTTTTCTTGTTCCTGAGTGGGTCTCTTTCATCTTTTTAGGTTTATGCTCTACTCCGGGTAAAGATCTGCCCTCTTTTGATTTGCGCATCGCATATAGGACAAATCTTCTCATCACCATTTCTTTTTGTTTTAACTTTACAAACAACAACCAGGAATCGTTTATGATACACGTAGTAATCATAGATATATTTCCAATTGGGTTTTTTCTAAACGGAGCCTGGATACTTCATTTTTTTAGTCCAATCAAAGTCAACCATAAATTATTCTAATTGAAAATAGTACTATGAATCCCCCCAAACAATGGATTTCACGCTCCAATTTTTGGATGATTCAATTTATTTTTGGGCGAAAGAGAGGATATCTCGATCGAGGGAGAAAACGGGGAAATCCCATACGACCCAATATATCTGACAAGTCGCACTATACGTCAACCCAAGATGCATCTTCCTCTCCAGGACTTCGGAAAGGTACTTTTGGAACACCAATAGGCATGAATTGAAAGAAAAAAGAACTAAATACTATATTTCACTTTGATGTGGAAACGTAACAATATGGGTTTATTGTCGTTATAATATTGTCTTTATCGTATTTATTTTATCCATACAGTAGAAAAATGCGGAAAGAAAGACAAATAGTCCCTTCTAATGATAAATACGGATAGGCGCATTTACTCATAGAAAATGGTATCAACCCCCATTGCATATTGGTACTTATCGAGTATAGAATAAATCTGCTTCTCTTTTTTCCTACGAAAAGAATAAATATTAACCTAACTCTTGTTAGGAACTAATCCACTCAACAAGGGAGGTCTATAGGATAGTCATAGTATAGTCTTTTCCAATGCAATAAAGTTAGGTAGTGTCTATTTTTCTTTGAGAAAGAGGTGTTTTCCATGGGTTTGCCTTGGTATCGTGTTCATACCGTTGTATTGAATGATCCCGGCCGGTTGCTTTCCGTTCATATAATGCACACAGCTCTGGTTGCTGGTTGGGCGGGCTCAATGGCTCTGTATGAATTAGCAGTTTTTGATCCTTCTGACCCTGTTCTTGATCCAATGTGGAGACAGGGCATGTTCGTTATACCCTTCATGACTCGTTTAGGAATAACCAATTCCTGGGGAGGTTGGAGTATCACAGGAGGGACTGTAACGAATCCGGGGATTTGGAGTTACGAAGGTGTAGCCGGGGCGCATATTGTGTTTTCTGGCTTATGCTTTTTGGCAGCTATCTGGCATTGGGTCTATTGGGATCTAGAAATATTTTCTGATGAACGTACAGGAAAACCTTCTTTGGATTTGCCTAAGATCTTTGGAATTCATTTATTTCTCTCCGGGGTGGCTTGCTTTGGTTTTGGTGCATTTCATGTAAC